TTACCCACTTCTATACCGGTCCCTTCTTTTATCCCATCATGTAGCTGGAAATAAGCCAGTAAAAGACAACTAGAAGCAAGTGGGGGTACGTAAACGAGGACGGATCACAGTATTTTTGTACTGGTCAGCTTTGAGGTGTCGAGTGAGAGATTGTTCTATCTCTTATGAAAGGGGGCCTGGTGCCTTATTATTAGAGAAAGGGGAATACTCTCTGACGCTTCGCTCGATTATTGCGCCCTTTTCTTTAGGGTCGGGGACGGGTTAAGCCGCGTGGCGATTATTGCGCCAGGGCCGGGGACGGGGTTAAGCCGCGTGGCGATACCCGCGAAAAACAAAACTTCAACTATTGAGATAATTTTAGTTGGTGGGCCCTTCGTACTCAAATCCGAACAGGGAAAGGACAATTTTTCAGCGCACTCAAAGATAGTGTGTATGGGGGTTAAATATTCATGAAAAACCATTATGTTATGAAATGATCCATGTTACGGAACCAAGACGCCCTATTAGATAACAAATACTAATAAAATAAAGAGGAGGGTTACTAATAAGAAGAAAGAGTTAAGGGCCTCCAACGCCTATAAATAGAAGCTTCTTTCAGTCTCTATTAGGCACAAAGCAAAGGGCACTTAGGAGAAGAAAGTAAGTAGCCATGGATCCCAATGGAGGAATTGACAGACTTTCTATTATTTCAAATGAAATCGCACAAGTGGAGGCAGCAAAGCTCCACTGGGAGCAAAGGCTAGCACTTTTCTGGGAGCATCTGCCTGCTCTCGATCCTGAAATGATTGCGCAAGCGATGCTTGAAATCCGGGATCGCATTCGCGGTCTGGAGGCCCGGAAGAGAGCCCTGCTCCAGGAGCAGCAAGCACTAATTGTGCAAGCTGCTATTGATCGTGCCAACCGCGGGGGAGACTAGAGGAGTCCGTCGACTCTATAAGGTTTAAATAAGTGTCTGTAGACGCAAAGTAGTGTGTTTGTTTTCATTTATGGTGTTCTCTTTGTCTTTTTTTTTAGTAGAGATCTACGAATTCTTATGTTGTTTTAGTTGTGTGGCCGGTCCATGTGTGTAAGGGATGTACTCTCCATTAGAAAAACTTGCTTGTAATGCTGCAATGAAAAATAATAAAAATATGTTCTGTTAAGGCTGCTTTGATGATTTAAAATAAATAAAAAAATGATATGAATAAAAATGTTTTCTAGGAAAAACAACAGTCAGAAGCCAAAAAATAAAGCAAAGCGTGTTTTCCGCAACAAGGACGAATAAGCAAAGGCTGGTGCATTGCCACGCCACGTGGACTGCGAAGTGACCTTGCGATTGACATGCAACGGCTAAGATTTGGTCTTTGCAGATGAGATTTCCATACAAACTGACACACAACTGTAGAGAAGTAGTAAGTGGGAACAGTGACAAACCAGATTTTTTTGAAACAAAATATGAGCTATACAGTTGACAGTATATATGAGTGATTTTAAAGAGAGAAAAGAAGAGAGAGAAGCTTGCAGTTACTCCAGTATCCATGGCGGCGGGGACATTGCCTTTATTTATTGCATTAAACAAACTAAACACAGAATTGAAAGTTTCAACTTTCAGAAACCTAACCACAAACCCTTACTCAATTATATCCACAAATCTCTCTCTCTCTTTCTCTCTCTCTCTCAATATAGTAGCATCTAATAATAACAATTCAAAGAAACTAATTCTAAGTTTTGATACTCTCTCTATATGTATATACATGGGGGTGTTGTCAAGATTAGGGTACAAAAACAGTAGAAAATGTCAGGGTTCTTTACACTAGGAGGAGGAAAAGATCAAGAACAAGATCATGGAAATCAAGAAAACAACAGTTTATTTTTGTTCAAAAACGAAGAGATCTATAACAAGGGTTTTGAGCTGTGGCAACAATACTATCAATTACACCAGCAACAAAAGTTACAAGTTGAAGATCATGTGGATCTTTCTCTAGTTGGTGGCTCTGCTTCTAATAACAATTACTCATCAACTAGAAGAACTCCTACTACTACTACAACTGATCATCATAATGATCACACATTTCTATATAGATCATCATCCTCTTCAGGGTTTGGTCTTCACATGAGACAATCTAGTGTTCTTGCAAACAATAATAATATGATAGGGGCAGTAAGTAAGATGTCGGAGAAGCGAAATATACGAGATCACAAAACAAACGGAGATTGCTCGCGGCTATTCGAAGAAGTTTGGCAGACGGTTTCGTAATTAATGACTTCGATCCCGGGTAAGATTGTCCTAGTACAAAAATTCGAGTAGGCTGCGTATTTTCTTATGAGGTCGTGTACAACAGCCTTAACCGCACAAGCCCTAAAGTATGACACCAAGAATGTACAAGCGGATGGATTCTCTGTGCTATGTTGTCCGTCGGTGCGCTTATTTCGAATTCTATGTTTCTTTGTTGTTCGGTCATTCAAAAATATGGGTTTCCCGCTCTTTAGTTCATCTCTCGGTAGAACAAGGCAAAAATGCGGTGGGTTCGACTCCCACAGGAGCGCACATTTCCAATCTAATGGGTACTAAGTTCTTGCTGTCAATTACGGATTCTTTAGCGATGTAAACTTGCTGCTTTGATGATGGGTAGGCTTTTTGTGCTTTGGCCCTTCTGTGGGCTTTCATCGAGGTTTCATAGAAACAGGCCCGGGTCTTAATTTGTAGGACTTTCTTTGTGATGGTTCATGTAGGCTTGGGTCTTTCATTCGGGCCCTCTTGGGACACCCTGTGGGCCAATGCGTATAAAGCTTGGGCTTTCTTAACGTGGCCCATTTGACGACTCAGTACATGGATGTCAGGAGTCTATTGGCATCGAATATGGAATCTTTTCCACGTAAGCTGGTTGTACAAAGTTTGTTTGTTCATACAGGCAGTGCGATTTGGGGAGATTTTGTTCAGTAACCAGAGCCTGTCAGTTTTTCATTAAAAAGGCATGATAGTTTTCAACTGCAAAAAAGTAGTGCGGAGAACTAGTAAGAATTGTGCAATTCGTGACGTAGAGGATCCGCCGAATTAATTTCGGAATCGATTAGGTGAAACGGCTCTGCAAGGTTTGTTTGTTCATAAAGGCTGCATGCAGTCATGCAATTCGTACTGCATAGCGACATTGCTCTACCACTCTATAAAAGGGGGCTCGATAAGTGTCTTCACTTCATCACAAAGAAATTGAGTACTAGCATTAGCATATGGATACTACAAACAGGCTTTCTGCAATTGCTACCGAAATGGGGCAACTTCAAAACGCAATTCAAGAGCGCCGGAGAGCGCTAAACTTTCTTTTAAGAAGCCTTCGAACAATCGACCCGGCGAGGAAAGAAGCACGCATCCGCGCTGCCAGAGAGCACATAGGAGTCTTAGAGGAGAGGCAGCGGGCGCTGCGGGCAGAGCAGCATGCACTCATTGTGCAGGTTGCCTTTGATCAGAAATACTACAGGGGAGGCTAGAAGAGTCCGTAAACTTATTTAAATAAGTGCCTGTAGACGCACAAAGTAGTGTATTTTTATGTCATGTGTAGTGTTCTTTTTTTTTTTTTAGTAGAGATCTACGAATTCTTATGTTGTTTTAGTTGTGTGGCTGGTCCATGTGTGTGTAAGCTTCCTATTGGATGTACTCTCATGTAGAAAAACTTGCTTTAGTGCTGGAATGAAGAAATCTGCTCCGTTTTAGTTCATTCTCTTTCCCTGTTTTGTGCATAAAATTTATTTATTCTTGTTAATTTCTCACATTATGCAAGCTAAAACAAAACTACAGCCAATGGGGTGGAGTGGAAGTTGTGTGTTTACAGTAACTCTCATTTAATAGCATAGCAGAAAGCTTCCATGCCTCGTAATCCTATCTTTAAAACTGCCGGTGTCGTTAAAGCGCAGTAACGAGAAGTTTTTAGATAACAAGATATCCGATACGTAAGATTTCAAGTAAGCACAATTAGCCGTAGAATAGAACTCTGATCGTAGAGCACTGAACGCTACTACGCTTGCTCGATTTGACCCCATAAGCGGAATCACCACCCAATAGCATGTTGCCGCCAGAAGCAGAACCCCGTATTTCTTTTAGAGAATCTCCTAACTGTAACCAGAAAGAATTCGGTTCAGATCGCCATGTGGGATAGAAACCGAATCCTAATAGGAAAAAACCCATCACTGAACAATCATAGGAATAAAAGAAATGGGTTAAGACCAAATGACAAAACTCTCTATGAGTTGGGCTACATAAAAGATCCTATTTTAAAATGGATGTAGGCTTAACTAAAGCCCAATGCAGGTTGAACTCTATGCTATGGAATCTAAGTCTCACTACCGTGTTACAAGTCCTTTTTGGCCTAATGCAAGGCCCCATCTAGATTCAGCTTAAGGCTTTATGAGAGATTGATTGATGGACCTAAGCTAAACTTATAAGATTGAACCTAAACCAAAGCCTATAGACTGAATTAGGAGAGCAGAGGTTTAATCCAAGACCAATAAAGCAAGCCCAAGTCCATGCAAGAAGGCCTGCTTGATCTATCCAAATTAAAGCCCGTCAAAGGTGGCTCCTCACATGAAATCATGCAAAGGATCCGAGCCCTTCACATCAAAACGATGTTCCAGCGGTCTCTACCCAAGTAGCTTTGGCCCATGATAAAACGCGTCAGGGTTCAACAGTTGTTGTGGGGTTCTTATTTTACATCCCGCTCCCGATACATGGTATCTCCGTATTGTAAGGATATGAGATTAGAATCATACTTCTTTTCTGGGTAAGCTTACAAGAAGTCTTGCACAAAGAAAGCTAGCTCTATTGGCAATCTCTATTCTTTCTAGAAGACCTACGGCAAGTAAGATAAGAAAGAGTGCGACCAGGGCGCATATTAACACCGGCTATGCAATCACATGCTAACAGCTCTTTCTATAAGACCGTAGGTGCATAAGATAAGAAAGAATAGAAGTCTCTCTTACTACAAGCTAGCTATTAGCTTATACAAGAATTGCTTACACCGTAGGCAACT